AACACAAAACCCAATTTGATTATGGGTTGTAAAGTTATACGTTGTGCAGGAAAATAGAAAAGCATGCGGATAAATGGAAGGATGAGAGAAAGAGAGAAAGAAAATATCAATGATATAGGATTCCAATATGTAAGGTCTGTGAGTCATCTCATAAACAACAGTGTAATACAGCATCAATAATGATTCATCCAAAATTCGATGAATCCGCTCATAGAACAAAAAAATAAAGAGCCTCGAGCCAATAAAAACTGAGAAAGTTGACTTAAGAAAAAATTGCATTACGGACTCCGTTGGAGAATTCAGACCTAACCATTAATCGAGAAGCAATGGGAACGACGGAACCCGTGAATAAAGAAGATTCTATTGGAAATGAATCTTAATGATTTATTGGGTGGGATGGCGGAACGAACCCGGGAACTAAACTATTCTTTTATTCGGAGAGGTCATGAACTAACCCTACAACTGAAATAGATATTGAAAGAGTAAATATTCGCCCGCGCAAATTTTATTTTATTGGATTGATTAATTTTGATCGATCCGATATAGGAAAAGGAAAAACAAAATAAAGATTTTTAGAATGGTAAAAAAAAAAAAGACATTGAGATTATCTCTAAATTGAGATTTTCTCTAAATAGAATATACATGTTTCAATTCTATATCTAAACACGATATACAAATTTAGAATAGATTAATTAGATGAAATTTCGAAATTTCAAAGAATACTATGCTTCAGTATATTATTCATTAAATCCCTGTATATCTTGATAAAATCTTTTTTAGTCCTTTCATTCGCGAGGAGCTGGATGAGAAGAAACTCTCATGTCCAGTTCTGTAGTAGAGATGGAATTGAGAAAGAACCATCAATTATAACCCCAAAAGAACAAGATTCCGTAAACAACATAGAGGAAGAATGAAAGGAATATCTTATCGAGGTAATCATATTTGTTTCGGCAGATATGCTCTTCAAGCACTTGAACCCGCTTGGATCACATCTAGACAAATCGAAGCAGGGCGCCGAGCAATGACACGAAATGTACGGCGTGGCGGAAAAATATGGGTACGTATATTTCCAGACAAACCAGTTACAGTAAGACCCACGGAAACCCGTATGGGGTCCGGGAAAGGATCCCCCGAATATTGGGTAGCCGTCGTTAAACCGGGTAGAATACTTTATGAAATGAGTGGAGTCGCTGAAAATATCGCTCGAAAGGCTATTTCAATAGCGGCGTCAAAAATGCCTATAAGAACTCAATTCATTATTTCTGGATAGGAATGTCGAAATAAATCTTGGGTACAAAAAAATGCGGGTTTCTTTTTTTTACTTCGTCCTTTCAGTGCTTTAAATTAAACCTTAAAAAAAAAAGATTCAAAAAACGATATGATTCAACCTCAAACCCATTTGAATGTAGCGGACAATAGCGGTGCCCGAGAATTGATGTGTATTCGAATCATAGGAGCCAGTAATCGTAGATATGCTCATATTGGTGACGTTATTGTTGCTGTGATCAAGGAAGCAGTACCAAATACGCCTCTAGAAAGATCAGAAGTGATCAGAGCTGTAATTGTACGTACTTGTAAAGAACTCAGACGTGATAACGGTATGATAATACGTTATGATGACAATGCTGCAGTTGTCATTGATCAAGAAGGAAATCCAAAGGGAACTCGAGTTTTTGGTGCGATCGCCCGAGAATTGAGACAGTTGAATTTTACTAAAATAGTTTCATTAGCACCTGAAGTATTATAAGATGAGACCGCGATATAGCCATAGGATATAGTCATAGTATTAAAATACAATAGATAAAGATAAATCAAAATTTAGTAGAGTATGTCTCACGCATATACTTTTAATACTTTTCATAAAAAAAAAAGAACATGTTGATTATATCAAAATTCGGAAGCAACAAAATTTTGAGTTTCTCATGGGCAAAGACACTATTGCTGACATAATAACTTCTATAAGAAATGCTGACATGAATCGAAAGGGAACAGTTCGAATAGCATCTACTAACATCACCGAAAACATTGTTAAAATACTTTTGCGAGAAGGTTTTATAGAAAACGTAAGGAAACTCTTGGAAAACAAAAAAGAGTTTTTGGTTTTAACCCTACGACATAGAAGGAATAGGAAAGGACCGTATAGACCCATTTTAAATTTAAAACGAATCAGTCGACCCGGTCTACGAATCTATTTTAACTATCAACGAATTCCTAGAATTTTAGATGGGATGGGGATTGTGATTCTCTCTACATCTCGGGGTATAATGACAGACCGAGCGGCTCGACTAGAAAGAATCGGCGGAGAGATTTTGTGTTATATATGGTAATTCTTCTTCTATCCGAATTTTATTTGGAGCTTCCTTTTGTGTTGTGAAAAAAAAAAAAGGGATTCCTCGAGGTTTAATTACTGAACAACTTACCAAAGGTATGTTCCGGGTTCTGTTATCTGTTAGATGGTTTAGACAACTAAGTAAGATTCTAGGTTATGTTTCAGGAAGGA